TGAGGTTTATGGACTGAATGTGGTGGGGTTGTAGTGGTTAGTTGGGGTGTAGAAATGTTACGTAATCCTTTTCATTTGGTGGAGTTTAGTCCATGGCCTTTTACGGCGGCGATAGGGGCTTTGTTTCTTACTACTGGTATCGTTAGGTGATTTCATGGGAAAGGTGGGTTATTGATGGTTTTGGGAATTTTTGTAATTTTGCTTACTATGTTTCAGTGGTGACGTGATGTGGTACGTGAGGGGACATACCAGGGTTACCATACAAGTAGAGTTAGTAGGAATTTGCGCTGGGGGATAGTTTTGTTTATTTTTTCAGAGGTGTGTTTTTTCTTTGGGTTTTTCTGGAGGTTTTTCCACAGTAGATTAGTTCCTACGGTGGAGTTAGGTTGTGTTTGGCCTCCTGTTGGGGTTTTGCCGTTGAATGCTTTTAAGGTTCCGTTGCTTAATACGGCTGTTTTGTTAGGCTCTGGTGTTAGAGTTACTTGGGCCCATCACGGGTTGATGAGTGGGAGACGTGAGGAGGCTCTTTATGGGTTGAGGTTGACTGTGTTTTTGGGAGTGTATTTTACTATTCTTCAGTGAGGAGAATATCAGGAGGCTTCTTTTAGGGTTGCCGATAGGGTCTATGGTTCAACTTTTTTTGTGATGACTGGGTTTCATGGGTTGCATGTTTTAATCGGGAGTGTTTTTTTGTTCGTGTGTACGTTGCGGTGTTATTTACACCATTTCTCAATTTCTCACCATTTTGGTTTTGAAGCCGCTGCTTGGTATTGGCATTTTGTTGATGTGGTTTGGGTTTTTCTTTATTTGTGCATTTATTGATGGGGTTCTTAGAGGGGATAGTGTAAGGGTGTGGGAAGAGGTTGGGTTGTCTAGGTTGTGGGGGGCGTAGTTATACTAAATGTTAATAGATATTTTTTCTTCTTTGGATGCAGGGGTGTCTGTTAGTTTTAGGGTGTGAGGTTTTGTTTGGGTTACTGGTTTTGTTGGTATGTTGATTTGTCTTACTCGATTTTGGGTGAGTGTTTCGAGTGTTAGTTTGGGGTTTTTCTTGTTGATTGAATTGGTTGTTGGGTTGGTGAAGAGATGTTTTGGTAAGTTTCTTGGGGGTTTTGTGCTTGGGCAAGTATGCTTGTTTTGGATACTTTTTTCTTTGAATATTAGTGGGATGATTCCTGGGGTTTTTAGTCCAACAAGTCATTTGTCTTTAACGTTTGTGTTAGCTTTGGCTGTTTGGTCTTGTTTGGTTTTTAGAGGTTGGGTTAATTCTTGGGCCCAAAGGGCTGGGCACTTGGTTCCTACTGGGAGACCAGTTGCTTTAGTTCCCTTATTGATTTTGATTGAGACCATTAGTATGTTGATTCGTCCAATTACATTAGGTGTTCGTTTAGCTGCTAATATCACTATGGGGCATCTTATGCTGCATGTTATTGGTGAGTATGTGTCAGGGTTTCTTTCTGGTGGAGGATTGACAAGTAGGGTTTTTGGGAGTTGCGTTATGTGGGGTTATGTACTTTTTGAGTTCGCTGTAAGTTTTTTACAGGCTTACGTTTTTGTGTTGCTAGTAGGTTTGTACTCTTCGGATCATCCGATAGGGGATAGCCATTAGTTTAGTTAGGTGCAGAAGTAAGGGGCTAGTTAAGTCTATAACGTAAACTTGTCGAGTTTGAGTTACCCAGTATGGGTGCTCTTTTATGCCTCAGTTGAGTCCTATGTCTTGGGTTTTTGTTTTTAGTGTTTTTTTGGTATTTTTTATTTGGTTTGTTGTTGTGGTTTGATGAAGGGGCTCTGGGGAGTATAGGCTTTTTGAACGGGGGGAGGGGTCTGATAGTTTAGGGGTTGTAGAGAGAAAGAAGGAAATTAAGTAGATGAGGTTCGTTTCTTTGTTGGGTGTGGGGGTCATTGGGGTTATGTTAGGGTGTATCTGTTTGGTGTCTCAGCGAAAGAGACTTTTTGGGGTTTTACTTAGAATGGAGGTTTTTACCCTTGCTGTTTATGTTGTTATTTTTAGGGAGCTTTGGGTTTTGGGGGAGTTGAGTAGGTTGTGCTTAATTTTTTTAACTTTTGGGGTTTGTGAGGCAGCTTTGGGGTTGAGGGTCTTAGTATCTTTGGTTCGTGGGGTTGGAAGTGATTACGTTAGTGGATTGGTGTCTGGGCATTTTTAGTCTGTTGGTGATGGCTGGTTTTATGGCTGTGTTGGGTGGGTTTGAGTTGTTGGTTTTTTGGTGAGTGTTTACTTGGGGGTGTGTCGTTATGTTATTGGTTAGCCTGTTTTTTTGGTTTAGGCCGTCGGGTTTGGCTAATTGTTATAGGAGGTTTTTTGTGATGGATAATTTTTCGTTTAGCTTGGTATCTATGTCAATTTTGGTTTGTTGTTTTAGGGTTTTAGCAAGAGTGCGTGATGTCGGAAAGGTTAAAAATAAGGGCAAGGAATTTGTCTTGAGGGTTTTGGTTTTGACTGTTGTTCTTTTTTGTTGTTTTAGTGTAAGGTCTTTGTTTAGTTTTTATGTTTTGTTTGAGTTTAGGTTGATTCCAACTTTGTTTCTTATTTTGGGGTGGGGTTATCAGCCTGAGCGATTGCAGGCTGGTAAGTACATAATGCTTTATACTGTTGGTGCTTCTTTGCCGTTGTTGATTTTAGTGGTTTTTGTGTTAGTTGAGTTGGGTTCTATTTTTTATGGGCGAGTGGGTATAGACCGGTTTGGGGGTGGGTGATTGGTCGTTTTGTGTGCTTCGTTGGCTTTTTTGGTCAAATTGCCAATTTATGGGTTTCATTTGTGACTGCCGAAAGCTCATGTAGAGGCGCCGGTAGCGGGCTCAATAATTTTGGCTGGTGTTTTGTTAAAGCTTGGGGGGTATGGCTTAATTCGATTTTTTGGGGTTTTGGGTTTATCTAGGAGTTTAATTGTTAATGTAATTTTTTGCTTGGCTCTTGTAGGTGGTACTGTTGCTAGGATAGTCTGTTTTGCACAGGTTGATGTTAAAGCCTTAGTGGCTTACTCTTCTGTTGGGCACATAGGTTTGGTTCTTGGTGGGGTTTGTTCTAATACTGAATGGGGATGAGTTGGGGCTTTGTTCATAATGCTGGCGCATGGGTTGTGTTCCTCAAGGCTGTTTTTTTTAGCAAGTGAAACTTATAAATGTTATCATACCCGTAGTCTTTATCTTGTGAAAGGTGGATTAGCGGTAATTCCGGGTATGTCCATGTGGTGGTTTTTGATGTGTGCTACGAATATAGCAGCTCCCCCCTCTTTGAATTTGTGGAGTGAGTTAATGCTTGGTGTTTCTATTTTAAGGTACTCGGTGGGTTTTGCTGTTTTTACAGGATTTATGACTTTTTTGGCTGCTGCTTATTCTTGGTACGTCTATGCTGCTACTCAGCATGGGCAAAACCCTTTGTGGGCTCGAGGTAGGGTTTTAATTGAGGAATATGCTAATTATGTGCTTTGTTTTAGGTTGTTTTTGCCTCTGAGTGTTGCTTGGGTTTCTTTGTTGAGTTTATCTTAATGTTCGTATAAGAGAAATTTACTTGGGTGAGTATTTAAGTCATGAAGGGCCGTAATGCTCCTGCGATTGGTTTGCACAGTTTTACGGAGGCCACTATTGTAAAAAGAAGAATGCCGGCTAGCAATATAAGCATTGTGGCCCCTTGGGGGGAGTATAGGAATCTTAAAGATTGTGTTGCGGATGAGACTCTAAGTTTAAGTTCGGATCTCTCAGTTGAGAGAATGGCTCTAGCTGAATCCTTTAGAGGGAAGAAGGTAAGTAGTATAAAGGTTAATGGGACTAGTTGGTTATTGACTGAGAATGTTGTGTTTGGCGATAGTGAAGCAATGTAGGCGAATATTACTAGTATTCCGCCAATAAAAATAAAAAATAACATGTACGCGTATCATGGGCTTATGGAAGCGATGAGGGTGCAACTGATAAAGGCAAGTAATAAGACTATTAGGCCCAGGGAAAGCGGTGTATTGGGAAGATTATGTTTAAAGTGCAATATATTCATAAGGTGATAGCAGGAATAGGGTGATGACCGTGAAGGCTTGTTGCACAGTTATGCTGACCTATTAAAAGGTCCTTTTGCTTGGAAGGCAACTGTACTCGGATACTCCCAGCATAAGCTTAAGGTATGGAATTTAGGTTATTAGTAGAAGTAGAGGTGTCATGGCAGATAGTGCTATCAATCTCACTGATAAAAAAGATTTTCAGGCCATATTCATTAATAGATCGTAGCGGTATCGTGGTAGGGTGGCTCGGGCCCACAGAAATATTATTGCAATTGGGGCTGAGACAATTAGGTATCCTGTCAATATTGATGCTCTGAATAGGCTTATTATTAAGATATTTCTGTACTCGGCTATGAACAGGAAAGCAAATCCGGCCCCTCCGTACTCAATGTTGAATCCAGATACTAGTTCGGATTCCCCCTCTGCAAAATCGAATGGGGCTCGGTTAGTTTCTGCCAGGATTACGGTTATTCATATAATAGAGAGTGGGATTAGTAGAAAAGCGGTTGGTAGGACGAAGTTGGTTTGGCGGACTCTTACTAAGTCTATTTGGCCTTTTAGAAGAAGGTAAAATATAATAATTAGGGCTATTGTTACCTCGTATGAAATTGTTTGGGCTATTGCGCGAATAGCTCCGAGAAGGGCGTATTTTGAGTTAGAGGCCCATCCGGCCATTAATGTGGTGTATACTGTTAGTGAAGAAATACATAAGAATAGGAATACCCCTAGCACCATTTGATACCTTAGTTTTAAGGAAGGGAAAAGTTGTCATAGTCTTAGGGCTAGAATTAGTATTAATGTGGGTGTTAAGATAAATGGAAAGTTATTTGAAGATACTGGTATCACCCACTCTTTCACGAATAGTTTTAGTGCGTCAGCTAGTGGTTGTGGTAGGCCTATGATGCCTACTTTGTTTGGGCCCTTGCGAATTTGGAAGTAGCCGAGTATTTTCCGCTCTAGAAGCGTAAAGAATGCTACTGCCAAAAGAATTAGAAGGTAAGTGGTCAGTGTAGAGATTGTGTGGGAGAGGATATAGAAAAGGGGTAAAAATCCCATGATTAGGGCTTAAACCTAAGGCAATTATCTGCCACTTTGCTTCGAGAAGGGCGGTGGGCCTTTGTTTCGGTGTAAGCGAAATGTAATCGTTGTATACTACTTTTCGTTGAAAGTATCAGGGTTTATATTCCCGTTTTCTACGTCATCAGAGTAGCCCGTTCGATTCCGGCGTGATACTGGTCTATGTCTTGGCACTATTAGGCTTTGGTAAAGTTGCAGTTTACAGTAATTTGGGTGATATACTACAAGACAATGTTGGGCTGAGGAATTATGAGGGCGGAGTTATCAACTCCATTTAATGATCCAAATTCATTCGTGGTAGTATCACTAGCCATCAAAATTTTATTGATAGATATTAATTGTGTTGAAAACTCGTGTCAATAAGCGTTGACGTTATTACAATGAGGTGTTTGAAGCATGTTAAGGTTCCTCTTCTTTTCGGTATTTTTCTTTATTGTGTTAGGTTGTTTTTGTGGGTTTTTGGTGTTGTTAATGTAGATTTGAGGTTGATGAGTGGTTATATAATTGAGTGGCAGTTTTTTAGGTTTTGTGGGGTGGAGTGGACTTTTCCGGTTATTGTAGATTGTGTTAGTGTTACTTTTTCTTGTCTTGTTTGTTTGATTTCTGGGAGTGTGTGTTTATTTAGTGTGTCTTATATGGGGAGAGAAGTGTTTCTATATCGTTTTATGATGTTGATTATGGCTTTTGTTGGGTCGATAAATTTATTGATTTTCGTTCCTAGTTTGATTAGCATTCTTTTGGGTTGGGACGGTCTTGGGATTGTATCGTTTGCTTTGGTAATTTATTATCAAAATAAAAAGTCTTTGGCAGCTGGTATGCTGACTGTTTTGGCTAATCGAGTGGGGGATGTTTTGTTGATTTTGTGTATTTGTTTAGTGGTAAATTGAGGTGATTGAATGTTGGGGACAGGAATGTTTGGCGATTATGGGGTTTTTATTTGTTTTTTGCTGGTGATTGGGGGTATAACCAAGAGGGCTCAGATTCCCTTTTCTTCTTGGTTACCAGCCGCAATGGCTGCTCCTACCCCAGTATCAGCTTTGGTTCATTCTTCAACTTTGGTAACTGCGGGGGTTTATTTAGTTGTTCGGTTTTACGACTCTTTGGTGGAGGTTCCTGAGGTTTTGTGATTTCTTAGAAAAGTTGGTGGGCTTACTCTGCTGATAGCAGGATTGAGGGCTTGTTTCGAAACGGATTTGAAGAAAATTATCGCTTTGTCTACTTTGAGGCAGTTGGGGTTAATGATGTTTACGATTGGTATTGGTTGCCCACTCGTTGCTGTTTTTCATCTGTTTACGCATGCTTTGTTTAAAGCCTTGTTGTTTTTGTGTGCCGGTTCTATTATTCATAGGGTGGGGGATGCCCAGGATAGGCGTATTTTAGGGAGTTTGAATGTGTTATTACCTTTTAGAAGGGGGTGTTTGGTGATGAGGAGAGTTGTTTTGTGCGGGATACCTTTTTTAAGTGGTTTTTACTCTAAAGATTTGATTTTGGAGAGTTCTTTTAGAAGGATGATGGGCAGTTTGGAGTTATTAGTTATTTTGGTAGGGGCTGGGTTGAGGTTGGTTTACAGAATGCGTCTTATATCTGTGGGGGTTTTTGGTCAGTATTTTGGTGGATCTCTGGTTACTTTTGGGGTTGAGAGAGTTTATATATTAGTCTCTATGGTAGTCTTATCAGTGGGGGCTGTTGTTGGGGGGTGAAGCTTACAGGTTGCATGAGTAGACGCGAATAATTTTAGGATTGTAAGTGGCTTTGTTAAAATGGTGATTGGGGTTGTGACTTTTGGTGGACTTAGGTATCTTGCTGTGGTAGTGGTCATTAAAGTTAAGGGGAGTGTGACTAATGGGTTTAAGTATTTTTTGTCTTCTATGTGATTTATAAGGGCGATTTCTGGGGGGTTTTTGTCCGGGGGTGGGCTAAGAAAAGGCACGGAAATGCATTTGCATTTGGATTCTGGTTGGATGGAGGTTTTTGGTGGGCAGGGTGGGTTTAGCGGGCTTAGGCGAATGGTGAAGGGTCATTCTGTGATGCAGGGAAGAAGCATTTTGGTTTTTATGCGGTTTTCACTGGTTTTTGCGGTGTTTTGTTTGGTTTGGTTTCTTTAGCCAAGGCAGATAATTCTGTATTTATATTTTGCACAGATGATTAAAGAAAGCTATGATGGGTAAAGACCTGAGTCAATTTAACATTTTCAGTGTTAGGTTTTATTTTAAACTATTTTACCCATTTATGTTAATGCGTGTTGGTGGGGGTTTAGATGGAGTATGTTAGGCTTTAAAAATTGTGAGGTCCCATATCTTTGCGGTTATTGGGACTAGTAAGAAATAGCTAAAGTATAGGACGGAGAAAACTTGTCCGGTAGAGATAAATGGGCTCTCTACTGGTCGTCTGCCGATCCAGGTTAGGATTATAAAGGTAGCGATTAGTGATCAGAACAGTAGTTGATTTAATGGATAAAAGGCAGTAGAGCGTATGAGGTTTTTGTGTGTTAGCGGGATTAGTATTAAAATAAGGATTGATGTTACCAGGGCAATTACGCCCCCTAGTTTGTTAGGGATGGAGCGTAAGATGGCGTAGGCGAAAAGGAAGTATCATTCCGGTTGAATGTGGATTGGGGTTCTTAGTGGGTTTGCCGGGATGAAGTTTTCTGGGTCAGTTAGTATGTTTGGGGAGAAAAGGCAGATTGTTGTTAAAAGTAGTATTAGAAATGCAAAACCTATTAGATCTTTTAAGGTGTAAAATGAGTGGAATGGAATCAGGCTCCTGTTAGCTGATAGGCCTAGAGGATTGTTGGATCCTCTTTCGTGGAGAAAGAGGAGATGAATGATAGTTATTGCGGCGATTGCGAATGGGAGAATGAAGTGGAGTACAAAAAACCGGTTTAAGGTGGCGTTTGCCACTGCAAACCCTCCCCATAATCAGATAACTAGTAGTTGCCCTATATAGGGAATTGCTGAGAGAAGGTTAGTAATAACTGTTGCTCCTCAGAAGGATATTTGACCTCATGGGAGTACGTAGCCCAGAAAGGCTGTTGCTATAGTTAGGAGTAATAGAATTACTCCGATGTTTCAGGTTTCTTGGGCTAGGTATGATCCATAGTATATTCCTCGGCCGATGTGGCTATAGATGCAGATGAAGAATAGCGATGCGCCGTTGGCGTGTGCAGTGCGTAGAAGTCATCCGTAGTTTACATCTCGTGAGATGTGGGCTACCGAGTAGAATGCTAGTTCAGTATTTGGGACGTAGTGTATTGCAAGGAATAGGCCTGTGAGAATTTGGATTACTAGGCATAATCCCAGGAGGGATCCGAAGTTTCATCATGTTGATAGGTTGGTGGGTGCTGGTAAGTCGTAGAGGGAGTGATTTAGTGTCTTCAGGAGAGGGTGATGCTTGCGTGTTGGGGATTTGATTCGGAAAATTAGCAGTGCTAAGTCTGTAACTCCCAAAGTTACTATTTTATTAAACTATTTTCCGGATTAATTTTGTCGGCATGTTGATGTTTTTGGGAAGTCTTGATGGGTATTTCCTTGATGGGTGATTATTTCTGGTTGGCTAAGTACAAGATTATGTTCTTTTGGCATGAAAGGCCAATGTGCTTATACACTAAATTAGCTTATAGTTGGATTAATGGTAGAGTGGGTGGGTGAGTTCCACTTTTGGTTAGGTAACAGCTAACTGCTGAATAGCTTCCGCTCTTCGTTTTAACGAGTAAGGGTGGCCTTTTTTACTGATCCTAAGTCGGTGGTATTTATTATACTAACTCGTTTGGTAGTCTTTTTATAATTCCATTTAGTATGGGGTTATGAATTTATTGGTGATTGCTTAGGTTTGCATATCTCAGGGTCCTTTCGTACAATTGAGAGTATAGTTATAAACAGGAGATAGAAACCAACCTAGCTTGCGCCGGTCTTAACTCAGCTCATGTAAGGGTATAATAGTCGAACAGACTATTCTCTCATAGCGGCTGCACTAATGTGAATTACCTTAAGCCAACATCGAGGTCGCAAACCCAACTTTCGATGTGTACTCTTGAGTTGGATTACGCTGTTATCCCCGGGGTAACTGCTTTTTGGCCCGAAGACGTTTTTGATGCGTTTCTTAATTATGACTGGAAGCTTTGGTGATTCCAGGGTTGCCCCAACCAAACTTGTAAGCATGGCTTAATCTGTAGGATTTGCTTAGCCCAATAAAGTGAAGCTCCGCGGGGTCTTTTTGTCTTCCTTGATTATTTGGGCTTTTTCACCCAAAAATAAAATTTTACTAATATGTGTGATACAGGTGTTTTCCGTGTTGCCGTTCACTGGCCTCCAATTAAAAGGCTATTTATTACGTTACCTTAGCACGCTCACGCTAACGCGGCCGTTAAAATTTGGTATTCACTGGGCAGGCATTATTTCTCATGTTGGTGTTTTCGAGAAACGATGTTTTTGGTAAACAGGCGGAAAGCGGTGTTGTCGAGTTCGTTACGCATAGTTATTTTTTTACTGTAGGTTGAGTTCACTTATTTTTTATAAGAAGTGTTGAATTAAGTAAGTTATACTAATAGGATGCCTGTTTGGTAAGGTTGTAGATTGTTCCGCGTCAGGTTCCCTTATAGGTTAAAATTTGTTTATTCTATATGTTTTGGTGGTGTCTGTTTACTAGAACGCAGTAAGTTGGCTGTCTTTAAGCCTACTTTTAACTTTGTGGGTTGACTTATTTTAAGAAAGCTACCGAGCTTGTCCTCGGTAGTTTTTGGTTTGTGGCGATATTTGGGTTATTGATGCCATAAACCAGCACTTTGATGCTTTTCAGGGAAAACCAGCTATCAAAAAATGTGAAAGGCTTGTCACTTCTACTAACGGCTAGTTTATTAATTATGACACATTAATTTTGAGGGGTTAGTAGCTCATATTTTTTCGGGAGGTTAATTGTTATTAATGTGAGTGTTGCTTCTCCATGATGCAAAAGGGAGAGGGGGTTATTCTTTCTTTGTTTGACTAGATGATTTGCCCTTGCGGTTTTTTATTTGATAGAGGTTTTATCGGGTACTTTTGTGGTTGAATATTTTCTTTAAGTGTGGTTATGATACTGTTTAATTTGTGTATACAAAGGGGTGTGCCCGTGAAAAGAGCTACAATCTTTTGCCTGAAATCTCGGCCACTTTGCTTTGCCATGGAGAAATTGAATTTCTTGTCTTTGGTTTACAAGACCAATGCTTGTTAGCTTCTCATGGCGTATCCTGAAGTATTAATTACTGTGGTCGAGTTAAAAGCTCGGTGCCTAAGGCTCGGCCATTAGGATGAATAGGGGCAATTTCCATTACCCCCACTGTGTTACGACTTATCCCGCTTTAGCCGCAGGAGTGACGGGCGATTTGTGCGCACTTTAGTTCTTATTCAAATGCACTATGTGTGTGCCATTTACTTTCAAGTCCTCCTTCATAGGAGTTTTAAGGCCTAATCTGGTAATTGTATTTATTTGTATCCCATAAGTCAGCTTCTCATTGGCTGTATGTCACCTGAATTGGTCGAGATGTCCTCTCTTTGCTCCCTTTTGGGTCTTCTTTGAGCAAGCATAAACGGCCATACACAAGCTGATTACTAGAGAAGCTTTGATCATTCGTGGATTATCGGTTTAAGATACAGGATCCCCTGATATGGAGTAAAGTACCGCCACATTGTTTGAGGTTTAAGCTTTCGCTCTTAGTATTCTTTTTGCTGTTGGGCCACGCAATAGTCGGGTATCTAATCCGAGTTTTGTTTTGTGGTTTGTAAGAATGGAGTAGTATGACTTATTTGGGTTTAACCTGGAGATAAATCTTTTTACGGTTTAAATTAATTTGGTAGTCAAATGGGTGTTCACCATCTGTGGTGGGTTGTAGTTAATTTGGAGTATGGGTGTAACCGCGACTGCTGGCACCCATTTTGTCGCTCCTTATGCTTTTTTCTAAGGTCTAGTTTCCTAGCTACTGTAATATAGGACATTGGTGTTGTGGGTGTGTTGAAACCTGGGATTTTCTTTGAAGTGTCTTGACCGTTGGCCTATGACACACCTGTTTAAGGTGTATGGATGGGTTTGGGTTATGTCACAATGTGTGTTGGCTACCATATGTAGTTAAATTAGGATAATTAACTTCATACGTCAATGAAATATTGTAGAACAAGGGTACAAGTGTAACCATGCTTATGGGCCGAAACCATAACACTTTTAGTTTCTTGTTCGTAGAGGTTGGTTGTTTACCAATTAAAGCTTTGAAGGCTGTTAGTTTTTTTAACTTAAACCTCTTTGGTGACTGTGGTTAATAGGAAGAGTTTTATCTATTTTTGGGTTATGAGCCCAATAGCTTGTTTAGCTTACCCTATTGAGTCATGTGGGGTTTGTAGATATTTAAGTTGTCTTGAATAAGAAGGTTTTGTTTGTTAAAAGTTAGAAAAAGAATAATAAAAGGGAGAGTGGTAAAATTTGGGAAAGAAGAAATGAGGTCGATGCACTGGTAATTAGTTTGAGTTGTGAGATTGGCATTTTGTGTAGCCTGAGTAACGGTGAAAAGGTTAATGTTAGGTAGTAGTAGAGTCTTATGATGGCCCCTAGGATTAGGGTTATCATGATGATTATTTTGGCCTCTGAGAATATTAGAACTAGCAGCTTTATGATGAACCCAGTTAGTGGTGGTAAGCCCCCTAGTGATAGGATTGTGATTGCCAGTAAAAAGGATTCGTATGGTTTTTGTGAGGATGGGAATAGTTGTTTATGGAGTTTTACCCTATTTTGGAGTAGGGCGATGAATAGTGAGGTGTTGATTATTACGTATGTTATTAAGTATAGGGTTAGTACTTCACTTGGGGCGGAAATTCTTGCTAGTATTCAGCCTGTGTGTGCAATTGATGAGTAACTTAAGAGCAAACGAACGTCTGTTTGGTTTAGTCCGCCAATTCCACCCCATAAAGCCCTAATACCTGCAACGGGGAGGATTTTTGTGATTAGGGTAGGGTTTATTGAGCTGATAGCAAAAATTGGGGCGATTTTTTGCCAGGTTAGTAGAATAAAGGCGGGTGTTAAGGATAGGCCTGATATCACTGCGGGGAATCAGAAGTGGAATGGTGCTGCCCCTAATTTTAGGCACATGGCAATTGGTATTAGACTTTGGATGTTGTCTGAGTGATGGGAGATTAAGGCTCTTGTAATAAATATTGTGGATCCTAGCGATTGGGGAATCAGGTATTTTACCGCAGTTTCTGATTCGTTGGCTGTGGTTTTATAATATATGAGCGGGATGAAGCCAATTATGTTGATTTCTAACCCGATTCATGTTACTAATCAGTTTGAGGACGATAGGACTGTTGCTGTGCTTGTTGTTATTAGTAATACGAATAGGAGTTTGTGTGGGGATTTCATTCGAGGTTATGGTTCTTTTGTAGCGTTTGGTTTGTCATTGGTGAGGTTTGTTGATGCTTTACTCTTTTTTGGTTTGTAGGTGTTGGGTCTATGTTCGTTTGAGGTTTGGGTATCGTTTGGTTGTGGTTTGGTGATATTTGAAGTGGGATGTTTTGAGGGTTTGAGGTCATGAGCGATTGGTTTTATCTTTAGGTTGTTGGCCGTTTTTAGGTTGTCGGTGTTTGATCAAATTAGGGGCAAATACGAGAGTGGGATCAAGATAATTAAGGTTATGATGGCAATGAGGGTGGAGAGGGATTTTGGTGGGTTGAATTTCGTTAGTCAATTGGTTGGATGTTGGGGTTTTTTGATTGGAAAGGGGATTGTATAGTCTCGATCAGTTTGGTAGGCTGGTGATTGATTTGCCTTCCCTTGTGTAGGTGAGTGAATTGTATAGGGAGGTGAAAGGAATTAGACCTCTCTTTACATGGTTAGAAGCCATGTATTGGCTCAGCCACTTCCCTTGTGAGGAAATGAGAAGGGTAAACGAGTTGAACGTTTTCTATCTGGTTTCAAGGCAGAGGTTCTCCGAGGCCCTTCGTTCGGTGTTTGGAGATTTGTCTAGGTAGTTCTGGAGTGGTTTACTCAATTTTTAATTGCAAATCAAATCTTTTTATTAAAGTACGGAACCTGTTTAGGTGATGGGTATTCTTGTTATTGGTTAGTTTATTGATCTGTTCATTAGTTGGTTCATTTACCGGTTTGTTTATTTCCTGTTTGCTGCTAGCTGACTAGCTGCTTGAAAAAAGTTAATTATCATAATATTTTGTTTAAGTGGTAAATTGATTTTTTTGTATAAGGTTTTACCTGGTAAATTGGTTCTTCTTTGAAGAGGTTTTGGGTGCGGTGACGAAGTAGTTTAAGTAAAAATAGCAGGGTGTGGTTCTGTTGATAGTTGTACCTCTTCGTTAGAGTTTTGGTTAGTTGTTTTTATTCGTCGTAGACGAGTGGAAAGATGGAAAAGGTGATATTGAGGGGTTTTATTTCTGTTGTATTGGGTTTGTTTCTTCTTTTTTTGGGGTTGATTTTGGGGGTTTCGGTTATGGTAGGTCGTGAAAAATCCAGCCCATTTGAGTGTGGTTTTGACCCTGTTGGGTCTTCTCGCGTACCTTTTTCTTTGCGATTTTTTTTGCTTGCTGTTATTTTTGTAGTTTTTGATGTTGAGGTTGTGTTGTTGTTTCCGGCTGTTATGGGTGTTTGAAGTGGTTGATTGTGGTTTGGCGGTTATTGTGCTTTGGTTCTGTTTTTGTTGGTTTTGTTTTTAGGGGTTGTTCATGAGTGACGTGAGGGCTCTTTGGAGTGAGAAGGGTAGTTGGATAATGGTAGGTGTTTAAATTATAATGAGCTTTTGAGGTCAGTTAGGGTTTCAGGATAGGTTTGGTTGATTGGGTTTTGAGTTGTCTTTTTTTCATGACCATGCTATGTTTGTTTTAGTTTTGGTGTCTTCTTTTGTTGGTTATGTGATGGTGTGTTTGTTGAAGAGTAGATTGTCTTCTCGTTTTGTTGTGGAGGCACAGAGATTGGAGGGTGCTTGGACCGTAATTCCTGGGTTGCTTTTGTTGATTTTGGCTGTTCCATCTGTTCGATTGTTATATTTGCTGGATGAGGTTGGGGGGCCTGTTGTAAGGATAAAGGCGATTGGTCATCAATGATATTGGAGGTATGAGTATAATGATGGTGGGGAGTCAGTTAGGTTTGACTCTTATATATTAGGCGTTTTTGATATTGTAGATGGGGGTTATCGGTTGTTGGAGGTCGATAATCGTTGTGTGTTGCCTTACGGTGTTGATAGGCGAGTTCTTGTGAGGTCTGCTGACGTAGTTCATGCGTGGGCTTTGCCGGCAGTTGGGGTAAAAGCAGATGCTGTTCCTGGGCGTATTAATCAGTTAGCGATCCATTTGGCGGGGTCTGGCGTGTTGTATGGTCAATGCAGTGAGATTTGTGGTGTCAATCACTCTTTTATACCTATTGGTTTGGAGGGGGTTTCCCCTGTGGTATTTTATCATTGGTTAATAAAGTAGGTATGTTTGTGAGGGTTTGTTACGTGTTAAGGTTTGCGGTGATTGTGTTCTACTAATCATAAAGATATTGGGACTTTGTATTTGTTATTAGCTTTGTGGTCTGGCCTTATTGGCTTATCTTTAAGGTTGTTGATTCGTGCTGAGTTGGGTCAGCCCGGTAGGTTGTTAGGTGATGACCAGTTGTATAATGTTATTGTTACGGCTCATGCTTTTATGATAATTTTCTTTTTGGTTATACCTATGATGATTGGGGGTTTTGGTAATTGGCTTATTCCTCTTATGATTGGGGCTCCGGATATGGCTTTTCCTCGCCTAAATAATTTGAGGTTTTGGTTGCTTGTGCCTGCTCTCTTTTTGTTGTTGAGTTCTTCTTTAGTGGAGAGGGGTGCTGGTACTGGCTGGACTGTTTATCCACCTTTGTCCGGAAATGTCTCTCATTCTGGGGCTTCTGTGGATTTGGCTATTTTTTCTTTGCATCTTGCTGGTGCATCTTCTATTTTGGGGGCTATCAATTTTATTTCAACTGTTGGTAATATGCGTTCTCCTGGCGTGGTGGCTGAGCGGATTCCTTTGTTTGTGTGGGCTGTTACGATTACGGCAGTTTTGCTAGTGGCGGCGCTACCTGTTTTGGCTGGTGCTATTACTATGTTATTGACCGATCGTAATTTAAATACATCTTTTTTTGATCCTACCGGTGGGGGTGACCCAATTTTGTATATGCATTTGTTTTGGTTTTTTGGGCATCCAGAGGTTTACATTTTGATTTTGCCTGGGTTTGGTATAATTTCCCATATTGTTATGCATTATGCTGGTAAGAAGCAAGTCTTTGGGTATCTTGGCATGGTATATGCTATTGTGTCAATTGGGGTTCTTGGGTTTATTGTTTGAGCCCATCATATGTTTACTGTTGGTATGGATGTGGATACTCGAGCTTATTTTACTGCCGCTACTATGATTATTGCTGTGCCTACAGGTATTAAGGTGTTTAGGTGGTTGGCTACGATTCATGGGTTTGTTAACAAGAGCGAGCCTCCTATTATGTGGGCTTTAGGGTTTATTTTTTTGTTCACTGTCGGTGGTTTGACTGGGATTGTTTTGTCTAACTCTTCGTTAGATATTGTGTTACATGATACTTACTATGTGACGGCTCATTTTCATTATGTACTAAGAATGGGGGCTGTCTTTGCGTTATTTAGGGCATTTAGATATTGGTATCCATTAATTTCTGGGGTAACTTTTCACGTAACTTGAAGTAAGGTTCATTTTGCTTTAATGTTTGTTGGGGTTAATCTGACGTTTTTCCCTCAGCATTTTTTGGGTCTGGCTGGAATGCCTCGCCGATATTCCGATTATCCGGATAGGTTTGCTAAGTGAAATGTTGTGTCTTCGTGGGGTTCCTTAATTTCCTTTGTTTCTGTTCTTTTATTTATGTTCATGTTGTTTGAATCTTTTGTTTCTCAGCGTTCTGTGGTGTGGGGTAGGGCTTTAGGGTCTTGTTCTGAGTGGCAGGATAATGTTTTTCCAGCTTCCTTTCATTCGAATAGGCAGGTTGCTAAGGTGGTTTTGTGGGCTGGCTAA